TTATATTAGGAGAATTATGTCGTAACTGTTGAATTCATTAGATACCAATTATTATATTGAAAAACGTTTTCTCCTATTTGATTTGATTGATTTTCTTTCATCTGTATTGTATACCCCTATTTGGTTGAATCAGAAATGATTCTATTATCTCTGTATTCACAATTCAATATACACAGATATATACCAAATATATATCTATTTTTTATGCCCCTACTTATATCATTTTTTTCATGCAATTTTTAATACTTGAATGGTCGATTCTTTTTTTTTCGTCTTAGTTTTTTTTTTACCTTTGCGAATAAAAACAGGGAAATCTTTCATTATGATCTGGGTTGGGCTTTTTTATTTCTTTCTTTTTTATTTTCGTTAAACCGGACAGATACAAACTAAACTCTATATAACAAACTCTATATAACATAATAACATAATTAAAAAAACTAAAATAGAATTTTTCTTTTTTTTAATAAACAATCCATTTATTCATTTTAATTTATTTAGAATTGCTACACAATAACTAAAACAAATCTAATGACTATAATGGCTATTCTATTAGTATACATATAGAATTAGATATTCATATATTGAATTGCTAATTACTTAATCATAATTACTTAATCAAATTTACTTTAATAAAAAAAATTAGATTTTTTAGATAATCCAATATTATTTTAGAATTGTAATGTATAAATCTATATATTATACATATTTAATCTATTTATATATTTATATAAATATATATATATAAATAAAATAAGATTATGATTATTAATAAAAATAAATAAGATTATTAATAAGGTTATTTATTGATAAGATTATTGTAAGCAATAAAAATGACTGTTTACTGTAATCTAATTAATTCGAAATATTCTAAAATATTCTAAATTCTAAAAAATTAGAATATTTTAGAATATTTTAACATTATAGATAGAAAAAAATAAAGACAAAATCAAAATAAATAAAAAATTGAAATTATTAAATTCAATAAATTCAATTACAATTATTATATTTATTATATAATATATTATTTATATAATATATTATATAATAAATATAATAAATAAAATGGTAAAGAATAGAAAATATTACAAAAAATATTAAAAAAAAAAATAGTATTTGAATTAAAAACTGAAAAACAAAAAAAGAAAATCTTACTATACTGATTAAGATATTAATAAGATATTGTTTTATTGATAAACATATATTTGATAAATAGATAGAAATATATTCTATTAATATTAACTATTAAGCCTTATCTTCCAATTGTTATGTTCTTTATGTTATGTATTAAAATATCAAATAAATAATAAATATTAGCTAGTCCATATTTTGATTATTATTATTAATTATGTTAATTAATTATGTTATTAATAGCTAATAATTTATAATTAAGTATAGTAATAGTATAAAGTATAATTAAGATTTCAGCAGTTTATTAAATTCCTATGCATACGTAATTTCTGTTATTTAGCCCGCTTAGCTCAGAGGTTAGAGCATCGCATTTGTAATGCGATGGTCATCGGTTCGATTCCGATAGCCGGCTTTCCTCGATTTTCTTTTTATTTTTTACATAATTGATAATGTCTTTTTTTTTCAGAAATAAAAAAGATTGAGGGAGTTCGATCTCTGTAGAACAAATCAAGAAAAGAACCTATTGTATTTTTTATATTTAAATACAATAGATACAATAGAATAAAGTTCGGATATTGATAGAATTCGTCTAATTCTTCTTTGTAGTATAATACTTTAGTAGATTTCGCTTCATTTATGATATTTTCCATTTAAAATAAAGGAGTTTTTATGTCACGTTACAGAGGACCTCGTTTCAAAAAAATACGCCGTCTGGGGTCTTTACCAGGACTAACTAGTAAAAAGCCAACAGAACGTACAAACCAATCGCGCTCCAGTAAAAAATCTCAATATTGCATTCGTTTAGAAGAAAAACAAAAATTGCGTTTTCATTATGGTCTTACCGAACGACAATTGCTTAAATACGTTCGTATCGCCGGAAAAGCTAAAGGAGCAACCGGTCAGGTTTTATTACAATTACTTGAAATGCGCTTGGATAACATACTTTTTCGGTTGGGTATGGCTACGACTATTCCTCAAGCCCGCCAATTAATTAACCATAAACATGTTTTAGTTAATGGTCGTATAGTAGATATACCAAGTTATCGTTGCAAACCTCAAGATATTATTACAGCGAAGGATGAACAAAAATCTAGAACTTTGATTCAAAATTATCTTGATTCAGCCCCCCGTGAGAAATTGCCAAATCATTTGACTCTTCACCCATTCCAATATAAAGGATTAATCAATCAAATAATAGATAATAAATGTGTTGGTGTGAAAATAAATGAATTGCTGGTTGTAGAATATTATTCTCGTCAGACTTAAACCTAACTAAAATAACAAGAGTTTTTTTTGATTCGAGGATTTTCCGCCATTCATGTATCATAGACATGGATATAGGAAGATTTTCATTCTTGGCTCATTTTTTCGCTATTTTTCGTATTACCGAGAAAAAATTAGGAATAGAGAATCCATATCAAAAAGTTGAATTTGAAATAATGGTATCCATTTTATTTGAAACATTGCGATGAGTAATATTGATGAATTTGATAAAGGTTCGGAAAGAGAGGGATTCGAACCCTCGGTAAACAAAAAGCTTACATAGCAGTTCCAATGCTACGCCTTGAACCACTCGGCCATCCCTCCTATATAATGATGCCCAGAGACCGGGTTAATAGTGAATCATTCATATTCTATTTTGGTAGTTCCATAAAACCAATTCGAACTAGAAAAATAGAAATAAAAAAAACTTCTATGAAGCCATAGGATAAAATAAACAAATTTGATTAATGAGTCTGTTTTTACGTTATTTTGTACTGTATTGTACAATTTCTTTGTTTGTGGGATTATTATTATTTTATTTCTTTTCTCACGCGATAAATAATTAAATTATAGAATGGATTTCTACCTATGCCTAGATCTCGAATAAATGAAAATTTTATTGATAAGACCTTTTCAATTGTAGCCAATATCTTATTACGAATAATTCCGACAACTTCAGGAGAAAAAAAGGCATTCACTTATTACAGAGATGGTGCGATTTGATTTTTTTTTTTTCAATTTTTACCGAAATCGGTAAAAATTGAAAAAAAAAACCTACGCTTACTGAAGGTGAAATTTGTAAATAAACCAATTAATTCCTTCTGTCGTGTATCCCCGATTAACGCAGCCTCATATGCTTCAATTTTAGGTTTATAGTATTAAGCGAAAGGTTATACCTATACTTATAGGGTTAGGTCAACCCTACTCTACTAGTACCAATAGGCGGCATGGGGGAAGAAGCACTACGTTTAGGAATCAACAACACGAAAACTTTGTAAAATAAAAATATCCTTCCTTGTCTTATCGGGATCGAGACTAACAAGAATGGTTGGGACAATAAATATCCATCTCGTTCGTATTTTGGATACCCGTATAACCATCGAAGATTGTTGAAGTGATTAATTCCGGGAAATTAAGCAGCGTTGAGGACAAAGAAATTGTTGGAATTACTGTTTTTTATCCAGTACCAACATATTTGATGTTAAGAAAAAATATTTTACAGGAAGGTTGGCTAGAGATTTGTTGTAAAAACACTAGCCCTGCTCAATTGATAATGAGAATAATGCAATCTTTTTTGATTCTATGTATTTTTTATCATTATACACATAAGGGAGGAGCCGTATGAGATGAAAATCTCACGTACGGTTCTGGAACGGAGATTCTTTGAACTGAATGACGACCGTAACGGATGTCGGCTCAATCTGAAGGAAATTATGCGGAAGCTTTACAGAATTATTATGAGGCTATGCGACTAGAAATTGATCCCTATGATCGAAGTTATATACTTTATAACATAGGCCTTATCCACACAAGTAACGGAGAATATACGAAAGCTTTGGAATATTATTTTCGGGCACTCGAACGAAACCCTTTTTTACCTCAAGCTTTTAATAATATGGCCGTGATCTGTCATTACGTGCGATTATCTCCACTATAGAAAGAAAAAAGAAAAGAACGAGCAAATCTACTATACTAATCTAATAAATACTCGAAAAATAGGCTTTCTACATATATATATCGTGCAAAACAACGATTTTTAGCAGCTGTAGCAAAGAAAGAAACTTCATAGAAGTCAAAATATGAAGAAATAGATATGCCTAGATACTTATTTTTTCTATGGATAAAAGATCTAATTGATAGAGGAAGCACCGTAAGGATCAATTAACAAGGTTTTGAACCGATACAATAAGAACTGCTTACTTATATCATGATAGAAAAGTTAGGAATCCACTTATGTAATAAAGTCGATCCCCTGAGGTTTTGAGCAGCGGTGTAGTATCAGATCCCAAAGATAGTAAGTCTTTTCTTTCTTATAAAGAAAAGTCTTTTTCAAAGATTCTATAAAAATTGATATGATATTATAGGAAAGTATATGATATATGAAATTGAGATAGTTACCTTTCAGAAAATTATAATGAGAGTATTAATGCTGCTACTTTATTCATTCTTCTGAAGGTAGGAGAAAAGATAAAACTAAAAAAAATAAAATTATTAGTAAAAATTCAAGTTTGAAACTCATGTAATTAACTTCTTTTTTTTTTTTCTTTTGATTAACTCCAAAAAAAATAATGGAACACCAAAAGAATTGACTGCGGAGCCGTATGAGTCAGGAAACTCTCAAGTACGGTTCTAAGGGAAGGAATTTACTCACCTATTCCGACCGCGGAGAACAGGCCATTCGACAGGGAGACTCTGAAATTGCGGAGTATTGGTTTAATCAAGCCGCTGAATATTGGAAACAAGCTATAGCCCTTACCCCTGGTAATTATATTGAAGCACAGAATTGGTTGAAGATCACAGGGCGTTTTGAATAAGAACACTCCGTTTTTTTCTACTTTCTTATTTTTTCTCTTATTTTTTCTTATTTAACTATATATATTATTAAGAGT